ATTGATCGAAATAAACCGTTTTTTCCCGGATGCGTTAACATTTCCCTTTTTTAATTCTAGTAATTAATTGGCATGGTAAAGGGGGTAACGACGATTAGAGAACGAATACACTCTCTGTGACTAATCCCCCACCCTTTCTCCCTTTGACCTTATATTAGAAAAGGGAGAAATAAAATTGTATTTAACCTCAGTAACCCTTGTGCTCCAATTAAAAGTTAAAAAGCGAGGCTCGTGCAAAAGTCTCATACATGAGACTTAAATGAAATACTGTACTGTGATTAGAAGTTCGAAATCGTTGTATTAGGTATTAATATTATAACTACCTTAATTATATTTACTAGTCCTCCATTTACTGCAACGAAATCTTTTGAAGTGTATTTTTACTTAGCAATTTATATATAGATTTTTCTTTCTATATGCTTTGGGTTGAAAATGAAAGAGTTGCTTGAATAAAAAAAGGGGAGGTGGTTCATGGCCAAGGGTAAAGATGTCCGAGTAAACGTTATTTTGGAATGTACTAGTTGTGTCCGAAAGATTGTTGATAAGGAATCGAGGGGTATTTCCCGATATATTACTCAAAAGAATAGACACAACACACCCAGTCGATTGGAATTAAGAAAATTCTGTCCCTATTGTTACAAGCATACAATTCATGGCGAGATAAAAAAATAGACCGAACCGAACGTTTGTATATTCCTTTTGAAAGTTGAAGAAGGGAGAGTTCAAAAGGATATCTATTATACATATATTTCATTATATGGTATGCATAAAAAATAAAATCTAAATAAACGAATTCAAATTAAAGAAAAAAACCAATCCAATTTTGGTCGTATCTCAAAAAATTGAATTCGAAATAGGATTTGAGGTAGAATACTATATATCTTATAAGGAATAAATAAACTAAACAAACCATGGATAAATCCAAGCGATCTTTACTTAAATCTACGCGGCCTTTTCGTAGGCGCTTGCCCCCGTTACAATCCGGGGACCGAATTGATTATAGAAACATGAGTTTAATTAGTCGATTTATTAGTGAACAGGGAAAAATATTATCTAGGCGCGTCAATAGATTGACTCTGAAACAACAACGATTAATTACTATTGCTATAAAACAAGCTCGTATTCTATCTTTGTTACCCTTTCTTAATAATGAGAAACAATTTGAAAGAGCCAAGTCGGCCATTCGAACTGCGGGTTTTCGAGGTTTTAGAACAAAAAAACAATAGGTTTACTCTTTCTTTTTCTTTTATTCAATTTCTATTTTTCTCTAAAAAATACGATAATCTGAATTTTTTATTGTCTCGGAATAAAAATAGAGGAAGAAATATCTTTTTCTTGAATGTCTTTGTTCATTTTGACTACTTTATTTTATATAAATATAACAAATTTTTATGTAACTTTCCCGGAGTTCCTTCTCCGGGGAACTTTGTTTAAATAAGTTCGGTTGCTTCTTTACACCCTTCTTTTTTTACGATCTCAGTGGAAATACTAAAAAGACACTTCCTATTTAATATAGCTATTTGTGCAAGTATTTTACGATTAAGGATCAATTGTCTCTTGTACAGATCATTTACAAAGTTACTATAACTATAGTATGCACCCCTTTCTGTTCCCCGAATTGCTGCGTTTATCCGGGTAATCCACAACCGACGAAAATATATCTTTTTCTTATCTCTATCGCGATGTGCTGAAAACAAAGCTCTTATTTTCTGTTGAGCAATAATACGAATAGTTTTTGAATGGGCCCCTCGAAAGCTTGATACAAATAAACGCATTTTTTTTCTACGTCTCCGGGCTATATACCCTCGTCTAACTCTGGTCATTGAATAAATGAAACTTTTAAAAATAACTAATTGAAAATTTTTTATTTCTCTTTGAGTTATTTCTTCTTTCCTCGCTAGTAATAACAAAACAGTTTTTCCAATGTATAAAAAAAATTCCGATGGCTTTTGCTACTATAACCTTCCCGACCACTATTTTTTTTAGGCATTTCGCTTAAGTATAAAAAAGAAAAACGTAGTAAATCTAGATAAATAAAGAAATTGTGGGTTCCTTCGTTTCTATGGTTACTTCGTAAACGGTGAGGTCCTTTCTATACACCGGAGCCCTTTATTTCGTTTAGTCAACGTTATTGGTAACTTGTACAATTCAAAATCTTTGGCTCTACCCATGAATTATCCAGTAATAGGTCTTTCACACTGAGATCCACTTATACAGTAACGGTATTTAATTTTGAAGGTTAGCCAAATAGCTGACCCTGTTAGTCCGTTTTACAAAAATGGGAGCATAATTTTTTGTTAAGTATAAGTACTTTCCCGCTTAATGTATAACATTTGCTATCAATGGGAACTTGCCTATCAGCTTAAATCGAGCTGATTTGGGTTACACCAAAGTAAACCATAAATTTCATCAAAGATACTGGAACTGGATTTCTTTTGTTGACCCAGTTCTTACTCTGAACGAGTCGCACATACACCCTAGTACAGGTTCCTCGGCGCTGAGGACATCCCCGAAGAGCAGGAGATTTTGTGACGTTTCTGATTGGCTGTCTTGTGTTTCTAATAAGCTGTTTAATGGTTGGCATATTGAATAATTTACATTTAGGGACTGGTTTAGATCAATCCTAACCTGATGATTATGAATTATTTCAAGTTCTCTCGAATATTATCTATTCAAGTAAAAAGATCAAATATCAATTTTGGCAGTTAACTACTTTGACTCTTTCCATTGTTCTTTCTTTACTATTCCTACTCCTTCATTTGCTACAAAATCAATAATTCCGTGAGCTTGGGCTTCTCTTGCTGACATAAAAACATCTCTTTCCAGGTCTTCGGTTAGAACCCAAAAGGGTTGGCTTGTTCGTTGTGCATAAACCTTTGTAAGGGTTTCTCGCAAAATCAATAGTTCTTCCGCTTCCATCATACACTCTCCCGTTGATCCCTCATGAAAAGAACTAGCAGGTTGATGGATCATTACCCTGATGATATAACAAAAAGATAATTCCCCTATCTCATACGATGAGTCTAAGACAAAAACACTCGTAACCGTACGTGCATCTTTTGCGCATTGCATACGGCTCGACTATGCAATTTACTTTTCTCTTCCACCGAAGAAAATAGAATCTAGCGTATCTAGCTCAGTAAATCATCCAATTACCACCCTTCTTTTGCTGAGTTCAAAATACTATGATGGCTCCGTTGCTTTATATATGCATTTCGTCTGTAATTCAGCAATCCCAAAGTTTCTTTTTGATCCTAAATTAAATATAAATAAGGAATTTTTTTTGTACTCTTTCAAACAGAAATCTTGTTCAGTTAGCATTAAGAGTCTTTTGCTATAAAAATAAAAAAGTTTGTGACGCTGAAATGGACTCCGGATAAATAAATAAAATCAGGAATACCCTTTATCTCATACTCCTCTTTCGATACATAATTTAGTGTGTTGTTACTGTTAAAAAAAAATAAATAACAAACTTTTGTATATCGAATTCAAAGTGCCATGCTATTTTTACTCATAATATAATTATTATTTCTTATGTTATGGTGAAGGCATAGTCTTTTTTTTCGAAAAAAAAACTCATTGGCGCCAAAGCCAAGCGTGAGGGAATGCAAAACGTTTGGTAATTTCTCCTCCAACCAGGATAAAAGATCCCATTGAAGCGGCTATTCCCATGCATATTGTATATACATCTGGTATCACAAGTTGCATAGCATCAAAAAGAGCTATTCCGGGTAATACCCATCCGCCAGGACAATTTATAAACAAATACAAATCCTGGGTCTGATCCTCTATACTGAGATATATGATAAGACCAACAAGGTAATTCGAGATCTCGGTCGTAATCTCTTGGGTTAAAAAAAGTAATCTTGCTCTATAAAGTCGGTTGATTAGGGTAAAATTTTATCCTTCAGGAACCGTACATGCACCTTTTGATGCATACGGTTCACAAAAATGTGAAAAAAGTCAATGTGTAGATTCCTGCCCTCGTCCTTTTGGATATCAGTTTCTAATGAGGGGGTTTGTCTTCTATTTTTCAATAAATATAAGTTTTTTCTCTTCGTTTCCTTATGTCTACTTATATTATTATTCTATAATATTTCAAATTTATTGTAGTGAAATTGAAAGAAAAAAATAGATATCTAAATTTAACTCATTATAGTAGCAAACTAGCTGTTCATTGATTTATTGTTTCATCGAGATCGAATGCAAACCACGATGGCATTTTCTTGTTCTTGAAGAGGTCTCTTTAATTTTTTTAGGTTTATGCTCTACTCCGGGTAAAAATCTGCTCGATTTTTATTTGCACATATAAGTAAAATCATTCTAATACCACTTCTTTTTTGTTCAACCAGTTCCATGCCTTTGCCAAAAAAATTGGATATTCGATATCTTAAATTTAGTTATTATGGATGAGTTATAATATTCAAATAGTAATTATTTTGTATACAATACAAGTATTAATTCTCGATATATTACCAATTGGGATTTGTTGAAACGGAGTCTGGATACGTCCTGGCATTTTTTTGATTTAATTTAACCAAGCCAACCATAAATTATTCTAATTGATATGAATCCCCCTACAAATGGCTCGAGTTGAACTTCACGCTCCAAATTATTGATGATTAAACTTGGGCGAAGGGAAGGATATCTTGATCGAGGAAGATAACGGAGAAGCCCGTATGACCCAATATATCTGACAAGTCGCACTATATGTCAACCCAAGTTGTATCTTCGTCTCCCGGGATTCGAAAGGGTACTTTTGGAACACCAATAGGCATTAACTGAAAAAAAAAGAATTAAGTACTATATTTCACTTTGATATGGAAACGTAATAAGCGGCCAATTCTCTTCTTATAAGACATTAGAAAAGGTACGAAAAGATGCTGGAATAACGAAAGTAAAATTCTTACTACTAGAGCCTTCTAATAAGGGTATCAACCCCCATTGCGTATTGGTACTTATCGGGTATAGAATAGATCTGCTTCTCTTTGTTCCTACAAATAGAATTGTTCCATTATTACGAATAGAATAGAACAAATATTAACCCTTGTTCCGAGAGAATCCACTGAACAAATGAACAAAATCGGGGTCCAGTGATAGTCATAGTCTTTTCCAATGCAATAAAGTTACATAGTGTCTATTTTTATTTGATAAAGAGGTATTTCCATGGGTTTGCCTTGGTATCGTGTTCATACTGTTGTATTAAATGATCCCGGTCGCTTGATTTCTGTCCATATAATGCATACAGCTCTAGTTGCTGGTTGGGCCGGTTCTATGGCTCTATATGAATTAGCAGTTTTTGATCCCTCTGATCCCGTTCTTGATCCAATGTGGAGACAGGGTATGTTCGTTATACCCTTTATGACTCGTTTAGGAATAACAAATTCCTGGGGTGGTTGGAGTATTACAGGGGGGTCGGTAACGGATCCCGGTATTTGGAGTTATGAAGGCGTGGCCGGTGCACATATTGTGTTTTCTGGCTTGTGCTTTTTGTCAGCTATTTGGCATTGGACGTATTGGGATCTAGAAATTTTTTCTGATGAACGTACAGGAAAACCTTCGTTAGATTTGCCTAAGATCTTTGGAATTCATTTATTTCTTTCCGGGGTGGCTTGTTTTGGTTTTGGCGCATTTCATGTAACAGGCTTGTATGGTCCTGGAATATGGGTGTCTGATCCTTATGGACTAACCGGAAAAGTCCAGTCAGTAAATCCCGCATGGGGCGTAGAAGGTTTTGATCCTTTTGTTCCAGGGGGAATAGCCTCTCACCATATTGCAGCAGGGACATTGGGCATATTAGCGGGGTTATTCCATCTTAGTGTCCGTCCACCCCAACGTCTATACAAAGGCTTACGTATGGGTAATATTGAAACCGTACTTTCCAGCAGTATCGCTGCTGTCTTTTTTGCAGCTTTTGTAGTTGCCGGAACTATGTGGTATGGTTCAGCAACTACTCCCATTGAATTATTTGGGCCCACTCGTTATCAATGGGATCAGGGATACTTTCAGCAAGAAATATATCGAAGAGTTAGTGCGGGGTTGGCCGAAAATAAAAGTTTAGCAGAAACTTGGTCGAAAATTCCTGAGAAACTAGCCTTTTATGATTACATTGGCAATAATCCGGCAAAGGGGGGATTATTCAGGGCAGGCTCAATGGACAGTGGGGATGGAATAGCTGTTGGGTGGTTAGGACACCCACTCTTTCGAGATAAAGAAGGCCGTGAGCTCTTTGTACGTCGTATGCCTACTTTTTTTGAAACATTTCCAGTTGTTTTGATAGACGGAGATGGAATTGTTCGAGCTGACGTTCCTTTTCGAAGAGCAGAATCAAAATATAGCGTCGAACAAGTAGGTGTAACTGTTGAGTTTTATGGTGGCGAACTCAATGGAGTCAGTTATAGTGATCCTGCTACTGTGAAAAAATATGCTAGACGTGCTCAATTGGGTGAAATTTTTGAATTAGATCGCGCCACTTTGAAATCGGATGGTGTTTTTCGTAGTAGTCCAAGGGGTTGGTTTACTTTTGGACATGCTTCCTTTGCTTTGCTTTTCTTCTTCGGACATATTTGGCATGGGGCTAGAACTTTGTTCAGAGATGTTTTTGCTGGTATTGATCCAGATTTAGATGCTCAAGTAGAATTTGGAGCTTTCCAAAAACTAGGAGACCCAACTACAAGAAGACAAACAGTCTGATACAAGATTTATTTCATCTTTTTTATTTGTCTTTTTGTAATTTGAGTTGACATTGGGGATCAGAAAAATCTTGATTTAATCATTACCCTGTTGTTGACTCTTTCAGTTAGCAGGGACATAATCCCCAAGAAACAGGTATGGAAGCTATAATTGTAAACCACAATCGAATCTATGGAAGCATTGGTTTATACATTTCTATTAGTCTCGACTCTAGGGATAATTTTTTTCGCTATCTTTTTTCGAGAACCGCCAAAAATTCAGACTAAGAAATGATTTTTCATTATCTACGTTGAAGTAATGAGCCTCCCAGCATTCAATATTGGGAGGCTCATTACTTCAACTAGTCCCCGTGTTCTTCGAACGGATCTCTTAGTTGTTGAGAGGGTTGCCCAAAAGCGGTATATAAGGCGTACCCGGTAAAACTTACAAGTAAACCAGATAGAAAGATGGCGACTAGGGTTGCTGTTTCCATTCTTATATGAATTCAAGACTGCAATGGATCTCTGATAAGATCCTTTATTTACAAGGGAATGGTATACAAAGTCAACAGATCTCAATAAATACAATCGGATTTATGGCTACACAAACTGTTGAGAGTAATTCTAGATCTCGTCCAAGATCAACTACGGTAGGGGCTTTATTGAAACCATTGAATTCGGAATATGGTAAAGTAGCTCCCGGATGGGGAACTACTCCTTTAATGGGTGTTGCAATGGCTTTATTTACAGTATTCTTATCTATTATTTTGGAGATTTATAATAATTCCGTTTTATTGGATGGAATTTCAATGAATTAAATCCATTTTTA